GGAGAAATACGATCGGAGGGGGCTAATTCGAATCCTTCAGGTAAAATAAGAACAGCCCCCACATTCAAAGATCCCCGTTTCCCATTAGAAAGAACCTGTTTCAGTTGGATATCATAGGGAATTCTAACAACTGCTTCAAATACAGTATCCGGAAGTACCGCTTGTGGAACCTCAATATCCACGGGCTTATTGGCTAAATGACAATTGGCGCATACAATACGCCCAGTAGCTTCTCGTGGATTCTCATAACCCTGTTGTGCAAAAATGGGATATGCGTGTGAAATAGATGTCCAAGTTATTACATATATAAATATAATGACCGATACGAAAATGGATCGAGTCATCTGTTCCTTTATCCAAGAAAAGATATTTCTATTTTGCATGGTCCAATCATTGATCCCGAAAATTTCTACAATAAATTGGGTAGGTTGCTAGTAGAGTTCCCTATCCACGATTCTGCTATTTTACTGGGATCCAGGAGTCATTTCCCGGATCGGTAGAAACTTAAAAAATAAGTAACATTTTGAATGGTTTGTTTATGTACGAAGTCAAAAAAACATTATGATTAGATTTATATCAGTAGATCATTTTTAGTCATTCATTGAATGATAAATGACTACAAGTGACGGAGATACACGATTTAAATAACGGAAGATCCAATATTTTAAAATTGTATCTAGAATGACTGGAAAGGTGGAAACAAGACCAGATATAATTTGATTATTATGATAAAATCCAAAATCCTTGTAGACAGAACCAATCATTAGTTCCCAACCATGAGGCGAGTGGAATCCAATACATAAATCCGTTAATAAAAGAATAGAAAAAGCTTTTATTGTGTCGCTTAAGTTATAGATAAATTTCCGAACCCAAGAATTAATAATACCAAGTTCTTCATTACCCAGAATAGAATAACCACTTAGAATAGCGAAGCTTATTATATTTGTCGAAAAATGTAAAATGGTATGGATATGATCCTCATTGTACATTTTGACCAATTGGATCGTTTCTTTGTGTATTCCTATATGAAGCTTTTGTATATGTGTATCGGGGTACTCCTTTATCATTTCGTCCAAAAGGAAGAGTTCTTCTAATTCTATGAATTTTTCCAGAACGTTCTTTTCTTGAATATCATTCAAAAAAACTTCGGATTGCCCAGCATTCCACCAATTAGTAACCAAAGATTCCATACTTTTATTAAATGAGAAAGAAATCCACCAGGGCAAAAAAACTATAGATGTAAGATATAGAAGGGGGTTGAATGCTTTCTTTTTTGGCATTTTGAATCTGTGAATTGTTAATGAAACCACCTCATTCCTCGATTCTATCCAATCTGATATTTCCATGAAACATGAGTTCTATAACAAACAGGGTATTGAATCCACAGACCCCCTTTATTTAATTTAAATTAATTTAAATTAAAGGGCTAATCCTTAGATCTGGAAACAATATTTTTTTTATTATGTCTTCATTCGAAGCAATTGTATCCTTTCGCTGAATGCCCTAACGAGCCACTTCAAGTCAAGAAATGCATATTTTTCGAATTTCGAGACAAAACAAAAACAGAATTGAATTACAAGATATGATCCATCTATATCTAACATATCAATTAAAAAATATTGGACCCCAAAAATATGAAGTATATATATAGTCTTAGTTTTTCGGATATATATGATGAATCCATACTTAGTATACTTGTTACGAGTATGAAAAAATGGAGTTGATTTCCATATACAATCCATCAAAAACTTTTGGTGGAAAAAGCGCTTTGTTTTCTGTTTTCTGGTTGTTTCACACGCGTCTGCTTTTGCTCGAATGAGCGACCTGAAAAAACAAAACAGAACTCAATGCTGCGAAAGCATTCATTCTTCAATTCATTTCAAAATACTTCAATTGGTACGCGCAAAAAATAGGCCAATTCCGCAGCCTTTTGTTCAATTTCTCGTGGAGTCAAATTCTCATCAGTACGAGTCAAAGGAATGGCACCCTGGCCTCTGATTTCCATATAAAGTACACGCCGGGAATAAATACCTTCTTTAACCTCTATTCTAATCGACTGAATATCTCTCATAAGGAATCGAAGAAAGATTCGACGATTTCTTCCAGGGAATCCCCAACGAAAAATACACACTATTCCTTTTTTTCTATCGAATCTATCATAACCACTACCCACATTCCACGAAATTGTGCACCACAAATAGGAGCTAATGAACATACCCGCGATCCCATAGAAAGACATCACGATCCCTTGTGGGAAAAAAAGGATTTGCTGAGAAGGAAATAAGGATATAAGATTCCTACCAAGGTAACTAGAAGTTCCAACCAATAAGAATCCCAGTGAACCTAAAAAAAGGATACAGGCCCAACATAAATTACTTGTTTTTCGAGACCCCATTATAAGTTCTATCCATATATGTTCTGATCGCCAGTTCATACTAGATCCAGTTGTTTAATTTTATTGAAATTTAGAGAATAACCAAAATTTGACTTTCTTTTTTTGTTCCTGAAGCAACTCTTATCAACTAGCACTCTTATTATGATGTGAACCATTAGGAGTAATTCATCGAATCGCTTAGATATAAAAAAGGATCCCCCTCATATAATCCCACTATAGATATCTACAGAGATATTTTTACTTTCCATTTCATACATCTGCGGACCCCCTTTTGAATATATAATCTATTTATCCCCATATATCATCCCATGATGTTTCCACGCGCATAATAGCTCTTTCATTTGTGTTCGGAAGAATCCACATGTTGTATCCTATGTCCACTAAATAGATAGATAAATTTAAATAGATATAGATATCTGTATTATGAACCAAGTCCGAGTCTTGAAAAAAAAAAATGAACGAGATTGGGTCCCGTCGAATCTAGAGAATCTTGTTTTTTTGAACATGAAGAGATAGGGAAGCCATTGCAATTGCTGGAAATACTAGACCCACTAAAGGCACAAAAACAGAGGGGAAGTTTAAAGTTGTCATAGAATGGATACCTCGATTTAATATTTTGTACCTGTTATAAAGATATCTTATGATAAGTATATCTATTATCAGTATATAATAATAGGTACAAGAAACGTAGAACTAAATAAGTGTACCTATTCACTTTTATATAATATATATTTATTATTATTGTTCTCTTATACTTATCTTCTAATAAATACCAAAAAAGGTTCTTACTTGGAGAATAATTATATCTATAATAAATACGTAATGTAATAAAATAACATGAATTTTTCCTAATTTAGGAGAAAAATTAACTCTTTTATCCTATTGATAGAGCCTTCCCGATTACTAATCATGTATTATATAGGTAGAAATAAAATGGATCTGTAGCAAATAAGAAAAGTGATTATCAACAACTTATGATCCGTTATACAATTGTATTTTATAACCTCAAGTAAAACTCCGTGCTTATTATTTTTTATTTTCACTTTGATTACAATAAACTAAATAAAATGGAAACTAAATACTTGTAAACTTCAAATAAAAAAAACAGAATTAAATGATCTACTTGATTCAATTTTGATTCAAAGGACAGAAACCGTGAAGCTGAAATAACTCACTCAGAACACCCTTTAAAGGATTACGTGGTACGATTGGGTCGAATAAGCCCTTATGGAATAAATACTCAGCTTCTTGTGACCCATCAGGTACTGTCTTATTCAATGTTTGTTCAATTACTCTTTTACCTGCAAATGCAATGTAAGCATTAGGTTCGGCAATAATGATATCTCCTAACATACCAAAACTGGCAGTCACCCCACCGGTTGTAGGAGATGTAAGGATTGATACGTAGAATAACTTTTTATTTGATTGATAATCATATAAAGCTGAAGATATTTTAGCCATTTGCATCAAGCTCAAACTTCCTTCTTGCATGCGGGCTCCCCCCGAAGCACACACTATAATAAGGGGTAGAGATCTATTAGTAGCATATTCGATCAAACGGGTGATTTTCTCGCCTACTACGGATCCCATACTGCCCCCCATAAACTGAAAATCCATAATCCCAATTGCGATGGAAATACCGTTTAATTGACCTATGCCTGTTTGAACAGCCTCAGTTAACCCTGTCTTTTTTTGATAAAAATCAATACGATCTTTATAAGGCTCCTGCTCCGAATGAAATTCAATGGGGTCCACCGAAACCATGTCCTCATCCATAGCATCCCAAGTGCCTGGATCAATCAAAAGTTCGATTCTTTCTGAACTACTCATTTTCAAATGATATCCACATTGTTCACAAATATTCCGTTTTAACCTAAAAAATTTCTTATAATTTAATCCATAACAATTTTCGCATTGAACCCACAAATTCCTGTATTTTTTACTTATATCGAGATCACTTCCACTTGCGCTAGTTTGTATACTGATGAAACTATCACTGTCAATACTATTTACGCTTTCACTACAAATGTAACTATAAATGTAATTCTTACTGTAATTGTCACTACCGCTTGAAATGTAACTATCAATATGGATTTCAGAACGAAGATAACTCTCAATGCAACTAGTAATGTGATTATTCCAACTATATTGAGTATCATACATGTAACGATTGTAGTAGTGATTGTCACTCTTAGGTCCATCATTCGGATAACTATAATTTAGGCAACTAGAAAAAAAACCGCCCAATTCACTCAAAAAAGAACGATCGTCTTCAACCTCAAAAATCAAATTTTCAATATCCAAATATATGGAATAATTTTCACCATTACTATCCTTAACTAAAAAAGTGTCATCACAGATCAAACTCCGAATGTTGCTGACACCAAATAAAGGATCAATATTATTCGAGCTGTCACTATCAATCCAACCATGAATCGTGTTATTTATAACAGGGTCTTCACCCCCATTTGTATTTCCAACGGGTCGAATACCCTCTAGTGATTTACTTAACCCGCACCCGTGTTCTAACTCCTCCTTAAACAACATCGAATTGAACCGCCATTTTTCCATAGAGCTTTCCCGCCCTCCTATTTGAATGAAAATA